CTCTCCTACTAGTGGTAGAAAGTCTGTTTGGGGTAATGTAATTTAAATGGATCGATTCTTTACGAACCTATGGAAAATTTAGGTCATGACAATAAATCCAGTTCACTAATTGTGAAACGTAAAGGCGCACAGAGTCATCTCTATAACAAGGTTAGCAAGGGTGTTCTCCTAACGTGACTCTAATTAGTCCATTTCTTTCCTTATGGCGAAGCAAGAAGGGAGAGGTTTCTCTATCCACTAAAGCAACAAGCGTCTCTGGCTAGCGTAGGCTTTCGTCGGTCAAGTCAGGACTAACAGCTGGGAATAGCAACCCTCCTTCTTTCGCGGACGACTAATGGCACCCTACGAAGTATACCTTTTGTGATGACTCCCTTGACTTACCTAAGGTTCGTTCTTAGTTGGAGGCATCACATAACATTACTTGTTAGGTTTCAATAGTCGGTTCTGATAGCTTACTGGTTCCACAGGGTTGAATCGGTCACATCCGACCATTGAATCGGAATTCATAACAGACGATGCCTTTGAATGGACCCCCCTCATTTCCCTCACACCCCCTACCCCTAGATCTTCGTGGGACCAACCTATCCCGAAGACGGGGTTTGCGCTAGTCACTAGTTCCCGTGCGAGATGCTCCGGCCTTCCGAACCTTCTCCCAATGTTCTATGGATTTCCAACCCTATGGAAGAAGATCCTCTCCCAACTGCGGATAGTACCGGTCTCGAGGGACCAACGCACCTCGCAAAGCGCGTCGGGGAAGATCACACGTTCACGCACCTCAGTCCAAGCCGGTCTATTTGAATCTACCTAACCCTGACAGAACGGAACTAGAAAGTGATGCCCCGTAGGAGATCGGTTTGACCCACATCTCTTGTCCTACTGTTTAGAATACATCCATTTCTGGTCTTCCCGTTCAATAAATCTATGTTACGAAACCCTGACTATCTTTCATCCATGAAGAAGGCCTTACTGACGGTCGATCGAAGCTGCTACTACGCCGTATAAACCTTTTTTATTCCCCAACCCGAACAATCCTCCACTGCGGATAAAACCGAGGGGATTCCGACAGGCGCATTGGAAGTTGGTCTTGGTTTAGAGAGAATCGCCTCGCTCGGGATGGGAAATATTTTTTCGAGGGCGCGGAAAAACACCTGGTGCCTCTTACGAAAGCGTCGGACAAAGGTACTATTCGCAGTGGAAAGGGGTTAGGGAGTGAACTGTTATACCAAGCAGGGCAAGCGATCCCTGCTTCCAAAGTCTTGGACTCAGAAAGGCGTCGCAGGGGAGGATTAGGCTTGGTTTGTCCAAATCCAAACAGAGGAGTCTCCGTATGAATGACCTGATCGGGCCAAAGCAGAACAAGGTGGTACTTCACTAAGGGGGTAGGTTTGACTCCAGAAGGCTTAGTGGGGTTACTGCCGACTTTCCTCCCCTATCCATAGGCGTCTTATTCTTTGCGCTGGCGAATGAATAGAATTCCCCGGCCGTTTAGTCCGTCCCAGGGAGGAAGCAGCGATCCATTCTTTCTCCGTCGGGAATGTCATGAAAACCTAGGCGTTGGCGCCCAGGTAGGGAAAGCCTCTTTCCCCCTTTTTCCGGGGTAATCTGCCTGGGTGAGAGATTTCTAGAGCCTAGGAAAGATTGAAAAAGCCCTTTCCATAAACTCTATTATCCGATTCAGTTGTTTGATTCCCTTTCCTTGGCTTTTTTTTTCCCGCGTCAGTCGAGTGACTGGTTGGAGTATGCGATTTCTATCACTAATCTCTTCATCCATCTTACTATTTTGATCTCCTACTCCCCTCTCTTGCTCGACCTTTGAATTAGTGTGCAACTGAAGAAGAATAGTCGGACCCGGTCGCCCCAATTCAAAGAAAGAATTCCGTCCATTCATCGAGAAGGGTTGGCCGGAGAGAGCTGGCCAGGTGGAGGAGAAGGGAAAGCTGATGGCTTAGGGGCGGAAAAGGGGGGAAAGCTCTCCGTTCCTGGTTCTCCTGTAGCTGGATCCTCCGGAACGGAGAGCTTTCCAGGTGGAGAGAACATTATGAAACGAAGTTGAGACTCGACTGATGCATATTTAATACCCGACACATTAGCGCCAGAACTTGGACCTACAGTCTCACCCAGACCGCCAAGCCAACATCTTTCTTCATCACAGCTGGCGCCTCAACCGCGCCAGGCACGTCACCTGCATGCTCACCTGCTTCAGGCGCCAAATCCGAAGCCTTTGAAGCCTTCCCCGCCCATTTGGGCCAAAGAATTAGCCTTGTCGTTCTCCGCTCTCGGGACATGATGCAGCAGCACATCATCACAAATAACATACACCCAGGAACTTCCTTTTGCATTTCTATTGTCAGTTCATTCATAATCAACGCAAATAAGCTCAGGGCTTACCCTTGGTGTAACCCAACTCTAATTGGAAATTCATTTGTCTCCCCGCATACTGCTCTCACACTTGTTGTTGCCCGTTCATACATGTCTCGGATGATCTCGATGTAAGCAACCAACGTGAGGCCCCAGCTTCTGCAGCTGCAGCATCTTGAACCCGACATTCGACGGTGGAATTGCCGATTTTCATTTTGCAAGGGTTTGTTCGTCCTCTTGTCGCAGCTTTCGCTCTCTGTCGATTTTGCGCTGCTCTTGTTAGGGCTTTGGCTTTCTTGCTCTTGGAAGGTTGGGAGGTTAGGGCTTTGGTGTTGGAGATCCGCAGAAAAGAACAGTTAAGGTTTCTGGGGTTTGGTCGAAAGAGGGTTACTGAAAAAAGAAAGATGGAAGAATCACCTTCTTGGGAGGGTTAGAGATTTCGGGAGGGAGAAAGAGAGAGAGATCGCCCATGTAATCTTCTTCTTATTCTGCTTCTTTTTCCGACATTGAAAGACAGATAGAGATGAGGAAAAGAAAAGAAACGGAACAAATATCGAAGCGAGTTTGAGAGAGAAGAATGAAGCTGCAATTAAAAGCGGGCACTGGCCTGAGTTTTTTCTAACTCGGGTAGTCGGGCTGCATCCTGCATTGATCAAGATCAGTATCCGATTAGCATTAGCAGGATCCGAAAGTAGATCCGGGTTTGACTCGGATCCAAATCGTTAGTCGATCCTTAATCGGATCCCACAAAGTAAAAGGTAAAAAAATCTGGGTTTGATTATTTAATCGGATCCAGGATACGAATCCTATTATTAGGTAATAATAATAATAGGGCTGGAGGAGGTTCTGTCATCCGATAACGGATTCTACTTTTTCAAATTCAAAAGTGAGGAGAACCTAGGCATTGTTTTGGATCGGGCCCCCTGGCACATGGCCAACCGACCACTAGTGCTTAAGCGGTGGCACCCGAATCTATCCTTGCTCAAGGAGAAAATGAAGAAAATCCCTCTTTTGGTTAAACTTTTTTGAGTTCCATTGGAGTATTGGACTGCTCAGGGTCTTAGCCACTTAGCCAGTGCGGTTGGCAAACCGTTGTATACAGATAGCATGACGGCATCGAGACGGAGAATTAGCTACGCTAGAGTTTGTGTTGAGGTGGATGCGGCGAAGAACTTGATCAAAGAGTTTGATTTGCTTGCAGAAAACGGGAAATGGATGACGGTATTTGTTGAGTATGACTGGATCCCTTCCATCTGCAGCTCTTGTAAAGTTTTCGGGCACTCTTCCGCAGCCTGCCCGAAGTTGAGTAAACAATCTGATCCAGCTCCTCCCGAGAAAAGTGCCAAGGCTGGCCAAGAAGGAGAATGGGTAAGGATTCGTAGGAAAGGCAAAGGTAAGGTGTCTGAGGGTGATGGTGAAGCTAATAAGGAATAAGGAGGATTTGGGAGCAAAGTCCCCGAAAGGGCAAGCTGGATTAGACCAAGCTGCTGATGCCATTCATGCTATCCCTCCCAAGGAAGGCTTTACCAATACGGCTTTACCTTCGGAAGGTGAGCAACTATCTGGTCTTTCTTCTGAGGATTTGGTTCTCTTTCATCCTCTAGTTGAGGAGAGGACTGCGGGTGGATCCCATGGGAGTGTGGAGCTTGAGGAGGGTGCTCTGAGGCCGAGGGTGGAGGGGCCGTCAACCCCCGTTAAGCCTTCTAGCTCAATCAGTCCAGGTTGCTCAGACCCGTCCACAGCCTCTCCTGAGTTTCACCCCTTAGGTGTAAGGGGCAAAGATTCCCTGGACAAGAAGGGCAACCCCCAGAAAGTGTCTCAGGGTGCTAATAAGCAGGCCTCTCCCCCCGCTAGGGGGAGGAAGAGGTAGTTACTCCCCCTGGGATTCGTGCTCTAGTTTTGTTATACCTTTTGTCCCCATCTTTCTTGGTGTGTGGAATATTAGGGGTCTTAACGACCCTATGAAGCAAAATGAAGTGAGGAAATTGATTCTAGAGCACAAGCTTTCTTTTGTTGCGTTAATTGAGACGAAAATCAAGGAAGTGAATAAAGACAGAGTTTTGAGAGCTATAGCCCCGGGATGGCATGCTAGTTGGAACGTCAATCTTTCCCCTTGGGGAAGAATATGGGTTTGTTGGAATCCTTCTAGGCTGGATGTGTCTGTGCTTGATCAGGAGGAGCAGGTTATTCATTGCTTGGTGAGAGATTTGTCTAAAACCTGGTGTTGTACGGTTTCTATAGTATATGGAGATAATTGCTATAGGAAAAGGGAAACTTTGTGGGATAATCTGGTCTCGTTTGCTTCTGTAATTAGTGGTAGACCGTGGTTGGTTGTGGGTGACTTCAATGCGGTTAGAAGAATGAATGAGAGGGCTGGAGGCTCACAGGATTGGCCTAGTTGGATGAGCAGCTTGGAGGAGACTATTTCCCAGGCTGAGCTGGCTGACTTTCCCAGAGAAAAGAAAGCATGAAAGTTCTTTTATTTTTGGGCCGATCATCCTGAATTTTGACCGTTGGTGGAAAAGATTTGGCAAGAGGAGGTAGAAGGTTCCTCCATGTTCCAATTATGCTCCAAATTGAAAAATCTGAAGGTGGCTCTCAGAAAACTAAATAAGGACCATTTTTCTTCTTTGGCAAGTAGGACTGCTCTTGCCAAGGAGAAGATGGAAGATATTCAAAGGCTTTTACAACAAAGGCCTAATGACGCTTCTCTATTTCAGGAGGAAACTCGAGCAATAAAGGATTATATGCTGAGCTGAGCAGGGCTGAGGAAAGTTTTTATAGGCAGAAGTCCAGAGTTCAATGGTTAGGGGACCAGAATACCAGCTTCTTTTTCAGGGCCATGAAAAGTCTCCATGGTAGGAGCAGGGTAGTCTCAATTTCCAGGGGGGATGGTTCTAGGGTTGATGATCCCAAGGAGGTCAAAACTGAATTTGTGGCTTTCTTTCAGAAGCTTCTCAGTGCTCCCCCATCTCAGCCCGAAATTGATAGAGACCTTCTAGGCAAGGTTTTGCCAAGAAGATTATCCCGAGAGCAACGGGAGGAGCTGGATAAAGTAGTAACCGAGGAGGAGGTTAGAAGCACTATCTTTTCTTTAAAAGATGGCAAAGCCCCAGGTCCCGATGGTTTCAATGCTCTTTTCTTCAAAAGGGCTTGGGGAATTGTTGGCAAATTGGTGGTTAAGGTTATTCCGTCCTTTTTCAACTCCGGGAAGCTTCTTAAAAGTGCCTAATCCTTCTGGGGTAAAAGACTTACGCCCTATTTCTTGCTGCAATACTATTTATAAATGTATTATCATAGCTAACCGCTTTCAGTTAGTTTTACCTGACCTTGAAGGTAAACAGCAGACGGCCTTTGTGCAAGGTAGGAGAATTGGGGATAACATTTTGTTGGCCCAGGAGCTCCTTCGAAATTCTCACAGGAATAAGGGCACACCCCGTTGCGCCCTCAAAGTTGATTTGATGAAGACCTACGACACAGTTAGATGGGACTTTGTAGGCGTAGTCCTGAACATCCTGGGCTTTCCGGAGAGGGTAGTGCAATGGATCAGGGAATGCATCTCCACTCCTCGGTTCTATATAAGCATTAATGGGGAGCTGAATGGTTTCTTTCCTGGGGAGAGAGCGTTGAGACAGGGCGACCCTATGTCGCCATACATCTTTGTTTTGGTTATGGAAGCATTTTCTGGGCTGCTGTCCTATATGGCAAACCAAGGGAGATTTAGCTGGCGGTGTCAGAAAGAGAAAATCACGCATATATGTTTTTCGGATGACCTACTTATTTTCTGCAAAGGGGAGGTGAGTTCTATTTCTCTTATCAAGGATTGCCTCTCCCAGTTTAAAGATATATCTGGTCTCTCTCCCAATCCGGATAAGAGTAACATCTTCTCTTGTGGGGTAAATGAAGCTATCAAAAACCAGTTGTTGGGTATTTTGGGCTTCATCAATGAGGGCTCCCTTCCTATTAGGGATCTCGTAGTGCCTTTAATTTCTTCTAGGTTGAAGAAATCGGATTGCAAGTCCTTGGTGGATCGGATTGTTACCAGAGCTAGAAGTTGGGCTAGTCAAGTTTTATCCTATGCAGGAAGATTGCAGTTGGTCAACTCTATCTTGTTCGCTATTCAAACGTACTGGTCCTCTATGTTCATCCTCCCCAAAGGAGTGATTAAACAGGTCGATCAGGTTCTCAGAGCTTTTCTCTGGAAAGGGAGCGACCTCAATCATGGGGGAGCCAAGGTTGCGTGGGATAAGGTGTGCCTCCCTAAGCAGGAAGGTGGGCTTGGAATTCAAAATTTGGAGGTTTGGAATCGAGCAGCCATGATCAAGCATATTTGGCACATCTGTTCTGATAAGGACCAATCTATTTGGTCCAGCTGGGTGAGAACCTACTTTATTAAACAGAGAAGCTTTTGGGAGCTGAGGAGACCTGGTGATTGCTCATGGGCTTGGGGATTGTTGTTAAGCCTTAGAAACCTTGTTAGCGACAAAATAAGGGAGGAAGGGGATAGAGTCTTATGGACGGAATCCCCCTCGGGAGCCTTCTCGATCAGGAGTGCTTGGGAGTCTATTCGCCCCACTCTCTTGAGAAAAACCCGAACCGGTGTGGCCAGGTCGGTCTTATAGCCTGTGGCGGGAGGGATCAAAAAGACGTATGGTATAGTAAACTGAGGCTACACGAGAAGTGCATGGTGATGATATGCGAGTCCTGGGGAAGTCGGGGAAGGAACGCGTCTCGGGCCGGATTGACTAACCTAACCCTTAAGGGGGCCTTGCCATAGTTGGGTGCTCCGCTTTAGTGTGATTGACGAAGGCTAAGCTAGGTTTGGTAATACCCAAAACAAACAAATAAAAAGAGATCGGGGTCGATAGTTGGCAAGGAACTTTATCCCCCCAAAAAAAGGGGGCAGCTGCGGTCGAACTCGAATTCTGGAAATAAGTCGGGGCCCTTTTACCAAGTCTACCAGATAGAAGATGATAGAGGGCCAACTATCGTTGCGTTGCACAAGACGGTGCCGTCTCACTTCGAGTTCCTTCCTTCGTAGTGAAATCGTATGATACGCTTCGGCGATGTTACCTACCAAATAAAAGGCCTGCTAGGTGATCGAAATCGCTCCGGTCAGTGAGGACTCACTCACTCACCTAC